TAAAATAAATATATATTTTTTTTTATTTCTTAAAGAGTTTTTCAATGAATCAGTTACGTGAATTCTGAATCCTGAGACGGTGCAGATGCCAAAGACGATGAATTGCGTTCTTTATCTCTATTTTTGTTCATACCACCTATAATGATTGCTAATTCACAAATTTTAAATTTAATTTTTTGATTCTTGTAACTAGTATTTTTATCTATCTCTTAAAAAATTTTTTAATTTAAACTTAGGGAAGTACTTTAGAAACATATGTATAAAAAAACATATTTTATTGAGTCCCTTCATGCCTACTATAACTAGTTATTTCGGTTTTCTACTAGCAGCTTTAACTATAACCTCAGTTCTATTTATTGGTCTAAGCAAAATACGACTTATTTGAAATTAATTGAATGAATATTTTTTAATAAAAAAGAAGTTCTGTGGTATTTCATATGCTCGACAGTTCCTTACCGGGTTAATTACCCAATTTTGGTCATTGAGATTCATCGGCAAAACAGATTAAGAGCTAGGAATAGCTAGTACCTCTCTTTTCTCCCTTTAAAAAATGAAAAAAAAAAATAAAATTGAAATGATTGAAGTTTTTTTATTTGGAATCGTCTTAGGTCTAATTCCTATTACTTTGGCTGGATTATTCGTAACTGCTTATTTACAATACAGGCGTGGTGATCAGTTGGACTTTTGATTAATTAACATCTCTTTTTTTTACTGACCTCCTTCTTGCTTTCATATGCGGGAGGTCTAATTCAGATTGCTGCTCAATTAGTTGCGAACAGTGGAATTTTGACATAATCTAATAAACAAGAGTGAAATCACGCTCTGTAGGATTTGAACCTACGACATTGGGTTTTGGAGACCCACGTTCTACCGAACTGAACTAAGAGCGCTTTTCTTTTTTTTTCTAAAAAACAAAAAGGCTAGAAAGAGGACATTCTTTAACCCGAATCGATTTTGTACGTATATACTATATCATAGTATATCATAAATTTCAGAATTATATGTATGTCCAATTTTATTAAAAAAAGATAGATCTAAAATAGATCCCTCGTTACTGCTCTTCTGAACAGTAATAGGTAGGGATGACAGGATTTGAACCCGTGACATTTTGTACCCAAAACAAACGCGCTACCAAGCTGCGCTACATCCCTTTCAATTGGTTTACAGTGTCATTGTAGAGAATTCCTGCCTGGTTTTCTACATCCTTCTTTTTTTTTTTTTTTTTTTTTGTATCATATCAGATAAGAAACATAAAATTAAAAAATTTTACTTTTTTTATGAGAATTCTCTCAATTTAAATTTTACATAATATGGCGTTTCCATTTTAAAATAGAATCTATAAGATCGTTCTAGTAGACAATATTTCAATTATAATTTTGGGGTTTACGTATACAAGAACTTCTTAACTACATGTACATCTGTAGTTATATATATTACTATATATAATGTAATACAATAAAGAAGAAAGAAGGAGGATTTCAAATGCGAGATCTAAAAACATATCTTTCCGTAGCGCCGGTACTAAGTACTCTATGGTTCGTTTCGTTAGCGGGTTTATTAATAGAGATTAATCGTTTATTTCCAGATGCATTAACATTTCCCTTTTTTTAATTCTAGTTATTAACATCAGAAAGGGTGAAAAATTTAGAGATACAATCCACGATCGGGGCTAATTATCCCCCACCTTTTTTTTCTAATTTTTTTATAATTATAAAAAGGTGGGGGAGGTCATAAAAAGAGGGTTCAGGATTTATTAATAGAACGAAAAAAAAGTGTTGCTAGGGAACTAGTATCCTATGAGATACTTAAAAAAATACTGTACAAAGATTTTAAATATAGTTTTCAAAAAATCATTGTATTGCTTATTATTATTTTTTTTTTTTTTTATTACTAATTAATATTCATTGCAACAAAATATTTCCTATTTTTTTTTAGTTAACAGCTTCTATTTTTTTTGTTCTTTCTGGATCCTTAAATTAAAATAGAAGATTGGGGTGAATCATAAATCCAAAGGAGGTTTCATGGCCAAGGGTAAAGATGTTCGAGTAACAATTTTTTTGGAATGTACCAGTTGTGTTCGAAATGATATTAAGAAAGAATCGGCGGGAATTTCCAGATATATTACTCAAAAGAATCGGCATAACACCCCTAGTCGATTGGAATTGAGAAAATTCTGTCCCTATTGTTATAAACATACAATTCACGGGGAAATCAAGAAATAGATAAAATTGAGTGCTTGTATGTAAACTGTTATTTTAAGAACAGGAAAAACGATAGTATCTATATATATTACATATATATAAATATTAACAAATAAATCAATAGAAAAAAATAGAATCCTATATTCTTAATTCTATATAGAAACTCTATCCTATATAGAAATAGAAATTTTTTTATTTTGATCTGATCAAAATAGGATTTTAGAGATAAGGAATAAAAAAATTATGAATAAATCTAAGCGACTTTTTACTAAATCCAAGCGATCTTTTCGTAGGCGTTTGCCCCCGATCCAATCGGGGGATCGAATTGATTATAGAAACATGAGTTTAATTAGTCGATTTATTAGTGAACAAGGAAAAATATTATCTAGACGGGTGAATAGAGTGACTTTAAAACAACAACGATTAATTACTATTGCTATAAAACAAGCTCGTATTTTATCTTTGTTACCTTTTCTTAATAATCAAAAACAATTTGAAAGAAGTGAGTCGACCCCTAGAACTACTAGCCTTAGAACCAGAAAAAAATAGACTTTTTCTTCAATTGAATAATAATTCCAATCTGAAGGAATTAAAAACGATATTAATATTTTGTTCGAAAAAGCCAATCAAGAATAAAAATTTGATTGTTACGTCTGTGTCTGTAAAAAAAAAAAAAAAAAAAAGAATCGTCGAAAAGAAAAACTATTTTTTTAGCGACTATATACCCTCGTTTTGTTTTGACGACTTTTTTATAATACTAATTTCTACTCTACCTTCCCGAGCCCGTTCTCCTTAGAACTCTATTTAAAATATTTTAGGGGATTTCCTCCAACCCCCTTATTTTTTTATCTCATTCGAAATCGTATAAAGACAACTCCTATTTAATAGAGCTATTTGTGCAAGTATTTTCCGATTAAGAAGTAATTGCTTCTTGTACAGATTGTGTATGAATTGATTATAACTATAGAATACCTCCATTTCGTGAATTACGGCATTTATTCGAGTTATCCATAAACGACGAAAATCTCTTTTTCTTCTACCCCTATCCCGATGAGCCGAAACTAAAGCTCTTATTCTCTGTTGAGTCATAGTTCGTGTAAGTCGTGAATGAGCCCCTCGAAAGCTTGATGCAAATAAACGAAGTTTTGTTCTACGCCTCCGAGCTATATATCCGCGTTTAATTCTAGTCATTGAATAAATCAAACTTTGATGAATAACTAATTCTTTTTTTAGTTATTCTTTTCCCCTTTACTAGTCTATAAATAACCAAACGAATTATTCCAATGTATAAAAAAAAAATTCCAATGGCTTTTACTACTCTAACCTTCCCCACCACTATTTTTTGCTAGGTTTTTTCCTTTGCTTTGAAAGGCTAAATTGCCTGGATACTTAATATAAAAAATAGAATAACTACAAAAAGTAGTAAATATAAATGGATAAATAGTGGGTTCCATCGTTTCTATGGTTACTTCTAAAACGGTGAGGTCCTCTCTATACACCGGAGCTCCTTCTTTTAATTAATCAATACTATTGGTAACTTGTACAATTCACATTCTTTGGCTCTACCCCATGAATATTCCAGTAATAGGTCTTTCACAATGAGATCCACTTTATACAGTAACGGTATTTCATTTTAAAATTTTATTTGGTCGTTTACCCTGTTAGTCCGTTATTTTCTTTCAAGAGTGGAATATTTTTAATAAAAAATGGAATTTCCCCCGCTTAATGGATAACCATTTGTTATCATTGGGGTTTTTCTAAAAAATGGAGTTGATTGGATTTGCACCAATGTAAACCATAAGTTTCAGACACAATAGAAGATATGAACGATCTATCTTTTTAAAATAATGAATCGAGTTCCTACATTCTATTTTTTTCAAAGGTACCGATCCTTTATATTAAAAAAGAATTTCCTTTTTGTGTCTCAGTCTATGATCTAAACGAGTCGCACATACACCCGAGTACATGTTCCTCGTCGCTGAGGGCATCCCCGAAGCGCTGGGGATTTCGTGACATTTCGGATTGGCTGTCTTGTATTTCTAATAAGTTGTTTAATGGTTGGCATACGGAATCATATAAATAATGGGCTGGTTTAGATTGGTTCTAACCGGCTAATTCTGAATTACTTCTCTTCAAGATTCCCTAAAAAAATATATATATTGAAGAGAATATGAAACTCCACCTTTAATCTAAAAAGATATAAAATTATAAATTGTAGATTTGCATGAAATCGCTCCTATTTTTTATTGAACCGCTACAAGATCAACAATTCCATGAGCTTGGGCTTCTGTTGCTGACATAAAAACATCCCTTTCCATGTCTTCGGATACAACCCATATAGGTTTGCCCGTTCTTTGTACATAAACCCTTGTGATGGTTTCGCGAAGTTTTAGTAGTTCTTCCGCTTCCAAGATAAATTCTCCCGTTTGTGCCTCATAAAACGAACTAGCGGGTTGATGGATCATTACCCTGATGATATAATAGAAAAGGTTCTTCTATTTCGCAGAATGAGGCGAGATAAAAAAAACCGTACAGGCTTTTTTTGTGCATTGCATACGGCTCCACAATGGAATTTACGTTTTTTTGACCTTTCCTTTCGACGAACGAAAACAAAATCTAGTTTGTATTATACGCAGATCCATAAATGATCCAATTACCATCCTTCTTTTTTTGTAGGAGTTAAAAAAATACTATGATGGTTCCGTTGCTTTATATATCATTTTTTTGATTCGTCTATGATTCAGCAATCCCAAAGTGTCTTTTTTAATATAAATTTTGTAAATAAGCTTCCGGTGTTAAAACAAAGTTTGTGACGCTGAGATGTGCCCAAATAGGTAAGATATCATTTGAAATACCCCTTTCCTTATCTCATACTACTCTTTCAATATATAAGCTAATTTTATTTTTTTATCTCAAAAATTTCATATCGAATTCGAAGTGCCATGCTATTATTACTTAACTAATTCATATTTCCGGTGGCGAAGGCATAGTATTTTTTCTCTAAAAATAAAAAACTCAGTGGCGCCAAGCGTGAGGGAATGCTATACGTTTGGTAATTGCTCCTCCGACTAGGATAAAGGATGCTATTGAAGCGGCCAATCCCATGCATATTGTCTGTACATCGGGTCGCACAAATTGCATAGTATCATAAATAGCCATTCCAGATATTACCCATCCGCCAGGAGAGTTTATAAACAAATAAAGATCTTTGGTATCCTTTTCTATACTGAGATATATCATAAGACTAATAAGTTGATTCGAGATTTCGGTATCAACCTCTTGGCCTAAAAAAAATAATCTTTCTCGATAAAGTCGGTTGATTAGGATAAAATTTTATTCCTTAGGAGCCGTACAGGCACCTTTTGATGCATACGGTTCAAAAAAATTGTGAAAAAATCAATGTGTCGATTCCAACCCCCTTTTTTCATAGAAGGCTTTTCTTTCTAACTTTTAAGGAAAGGGTCCCTTTTTAAAAGTAAAAGAAAAATTCAGTTTTGGCCCCTTTTACCTTTTATTAGATATTATAATCCTATACTATTAAAAAATAATTGATTAAGCCTGTCAGACTAACTTGATTCATTGATATTTTTTTCATCGAGATTCAGTTGAAATGGCGATGGTTTTTCTTGTTCCTGAACGGGCTTCTTCCTTTTTTATTACATTTTTTAGGTTTATGCTCTACCCCGAGTAAAAGGAAAAATTTGCCCGATTTTTATTTGCACATATAGGACAAATGAACCAAATACCGCGTCTTTTTTTTACTACTCATTCATTTTTTCAATTCATTTCTTTCACATGTCTTCTGTCAAATAGTCACCAAATTTTGAATTATATTATTTGATCAACAGTTTTAGACCACCCTGTTTAAATTTTTTGTATTTTTTAATAGAATTTTTTATCATAATTTTGCATATCAAAATTAAGTAGTAATTATAAAAATATTATATATTAATTATCAATTGGGTTTTTGATAAACGGAGCCTGGATACTTCATTTTATTAATCCGATCACGTAAACCATAAAAAAATTGATAATCTAATATCAATCTAAATACTCCCTGCATTTAATTCCACTTTATTTTTTGCGTTTCGCGTTACAAATGTTTGATAATTAAATCAATATTTTTGGGCGAAACAGAGGATATCTCGATCGAGGGAGAAAATGGGGAAATCCCATATAGCCCAATATATCTGACAAGTCGCACTATATGTCAACCCAAGATGTATCTCCTTCTCCAGGACTTCGAAAAGGTACTTTTGGAACGCCAATAGGCATGAAATGAAAAAAAAGAGAATGAAGTTCTCTATTTCACTTTGATGTGGAAACGTAAGACTGGGGTTTCTTTTTTTAATAATATTTTTCTTTTTTTCCTACTTTATGAATCATATTTAATACATAAGTTGAATAAGCTAAAATAAAATATAAAATAAAAGTAAAGTAAGAGAGAATTAATAAAAATAAAGTAAATTTTTTACGAACGGGCTTCTGAATGATGAATAACAATAGCTTTCTTGGTTCATATAAAATAGGATTCACCCCCATTGCGTATTGGTACTTATCGGATATAGAATAGATCCGCTTCCCTTTTTTCCTATGAATCAAATTGTTCCATTATTACTAACAGAATAGAACAAATATTAATCCTTTCTCCGAAATAATTACAAAAAAAGGGGGGTCCGTAGCATAGTTTTTTCCAATGCAATAAAGTTACATAGTGTCTATTTTTCGTTGATAAAGGGGTATTTCCATGGGTTTGCCTTGGTATCGTGTTCATACTGTTGTATTGAATGATCCCGGTCGTTTGCTTTCTGTTCATATAATGCATACTGCTCTGGTTGCTGGTTGGGCCGGTTCAATGGCTCTATATGAATTAGCAGTTTTTGATCCCTCCGACCCTGTTCTTGATCCAATGTGGAGACAAGGTATGTTCGTTATACCTTTCATGACTCGTTTAGGAATAACCAACTCATGGGGCGGTTGGAATATTACAGGAGGGACTATAACGAATCCGGGTCTTTGGAGTTACGAAGGGGTAGCCGCAGCACATATCGTGTTTTCTGGCTTATGCTTCTTGGCAGCTATTTGGCATTGGGTATATTGGGATCTAGAAATTTTTTGTGATGAACGTACAGGAAAACCTTCTTTGGATTTGCCTAAGATTTTTGGAATCCATTTATTTCTTTCAGGAGTGGCTTGCTTTGGTTTTGGCGCATTTCATGTAACAGGATTATATGGTCCTGGAATATGGGTATCCGACCCTTATGGACTAACCGGAAAGGTCCAACCCGTAAATCCGGCGTGGGGCGTGGAGGGTTTTGACCCTTTTGTTCCGGGAGGAATAGCCTCTCATCATATTGCAGCAGGGACGTTGGGTATATTAGCGGGCTTATTCCATCTTAGTGTTCGTCCGCCTCAACGTCTATACAAAGGATTACGTATGGGCAATATTGAAACCGTCCTTTCCAGTAGTATTGCTGCTGTCTTTTTTGCAGCTTTTGTTGTTGCTGGAACTATGTGGTATGGTTCTGCAACTACTCCCATCGAATTATTTGGTCCTACTCGTTATCAATGGGATCAGGGATACTTTCAACAAGAAATATATCGAAGAGTTAGTGCTGGGCTAGCTGAAAATCAAAGTTTATCAGAAGCTTGGGCTAAAATTCCTGAAAAATTAGCTTTTTATGATTATATTGGTAATAATCCAGCAAAAGGGGGGTTATTCCGAGCGGGTTCAATGGACAATGGGGATGGAATAGCTGTTGGATGGTTAGGACACCCCGTCTTTCGAAATAAAGAAGGGCGTGAACTTTTTGTACGCCGTATGCCTACTTTTTTTGAAACTTTTCCGGTGGTTTTGGTAGACGGAGACGGAATTGTTAGAGCCGACGTCCCATTTAGAAGGGCAGAATCTAAATATAGTGTCGAACAAGTAGGTGTAACTGTTGAGTTTTATGGTGGTGAACTCAATGGAGTTAGTTATAGTGATCCCGCTACTGTTAAAAAATATGCTAGACGGGCTCAATTGGGTGAGATTTTTGAATTAGATCGTGCTACTTTGAAATCCGATGGTGTTTTTCGTAGTAGTCCAAGAGGTTGGTTTACTTTTGGGCATGCTTCGTTTGCTCTACTTTTCTTCTTTGGACACATTTGGCATGGTGCTAGAACCCTCTTCAGAGATGTTTTTGCTGGTATTGATCCAGATTTGGATGCTCAAGTAGAATTTGGGGCATTCCAAAAACTTGGAGATCCAACTACAAAAAGACAAACAGTCTGATGCAACATTGCTTTTTTCTTATAGTTTCTGCTTGTGATTTTTTTTAAAAAATAGGTAGGGTAGGAATCTTTATTTAAATCGCTGCTGTTTCTTTGACTCTTTCTTTATCCGTAGGGATACTCCCAAGTAAACATAAACAAAACAGGTATGAAAGCTATAATTGTAAACCACGATCAAATTTATGGAAGCATTGGTTTATACATTTCTTTTAGTATCGACTTTAGGGATAATTTTTTTCGCTATTTTTTTTCGGGAACCACCTAAAATTTCAACTAAAAAATGAAATAATTTTTAATTATCTTCGTTGACGTAATCAGCCTCCAGATACTTGGAGGCTGATTACGTCAACTAGTCCCCGTGTTCCTCGAATGGATCTCTTAGTTGTTGAGAGGGTTGCCCAAAGGCAGTATATAGAGCATACCCAGTAAAACTTACAAGTAACCCAGATATAAAGATGGTGACTAGGGTTGCTGTTTCCATTATTATAAAATTGAAAGACCACAATGGATCTATGCTAAGATCGTTTATTTACAACGGAATGGTATACAAAGTCAACAGATCGTAATGAATACAAAATAAGATTTATGGCTACACAAACTGTTGAGGATAGTTCTAGATCTGGTCCAAGAAGCACTACTGTAGGGAAGTTATTGAAACCATTGAATTCCGAATATGGTAAAGTAGCTCCTGGATGGGGGACGACCCCTTTGATGGGTGTTGCAATGGCTCTATTTGCGGTATTCCTATCTATTATTTTGGAGATTTATAATTCTTCGGTTCTACTGGATGGAATTTCAGTGAATTAGACTGAGAAGAATATTGAAGTCCGAGTTTTTAGTTTTATATAAAAAAGTCAATTATGTAGGTCTCAAATTTTTAGCCTATTCTCTTTTGGTAGTTCGACCGCGAAATTTTTTCTGCATTGTATATTTCCGGAATATGAGTGTGTGACTTGTTAGAATTGACCCTATGGATAGTACAGAGAATGGGGTCTGTCATCTTTATCAAGATGGTTTTACTTCGTCGGATATTCATTCGAGTATCTGGAGCACGAAATAGATCAAATAGATCACAAAGCAGTCGAACTATGATTCATACTTAATACTCAGACCTCGTAGCCGGACTTCTTTCCGTTCTAGCTTATAAACTTTAATAAATCAAAATATTTTTCTTCTTTTAAACTCTTATTTGGATCAAAGGACAAGCGCTTCTTTGTATTTTATGTTTTTAGTCCTTATAACTATTTTTTTTTTTTAATAAGTGATGATCCAATGGTTCTAACTCAGTGAACTTTGGACTTTAAAGGTTTCAGAATTATCGTGGTTCTCGTATGAATCTGAGGTTTCAATTGATTAGTTAAGTGGGGTCTTAACAAGAGAATTCCTATCAATAATAAAGAAAACAAGAAAAAAGCCGCATTCCCATTCCATACAAAAAAAAACAATAAAGATAGGTAATCTAGAAGATTCAAGAGGCCTGTAACGATCAACACAACATAAAGACGAATGAGCCGACTTGATTTTTT